CACCTTTTTTCTGAGGTGAACTTAGAAGGCAATAGGGAAGACCTTGAATCTCCTCAAGCAGCTCGCAATAAGAAAGCTAAGATAAAGAAGGATGATGACTTACAAAAAGGAGCGTGTGAAGAGCTAGCATCTCAAAAGAAGGAAAGGGCCTCAAAACTAGGCAGTCGAGGAAGGGGAGAAAAAAGCAGAACCCCAATCAAAAGAAAGAAGTAGGGAAGGAGCTTAAGCACTCTCAAAGGGCGGTGGCCGGACTTTGAGTCTCGAATGAAATTGATATCATTTTCATTCAGGAGACAAAGGTTGAAGAGAGGAAGATTGAGTTAGTAAAGGATCAGGGTAGTCTTGTCACTTTCTTTTAGTTCCACTTCCAGCGTTTGGTCTGTTTGGTGGCATGTGGATTCTATGGAATAAAATCAATGAGAGGAAGGAATTTTTTCATGGCTCTTACGGTGGAGTTTTTCTATGTTTGTTTCTCTGGTAAATTGCTTCGGCGGTTTATGGGCCAAATTCGGTGATTGAGAGACGAGTGGGCGGAACTAATGGTTGCTCAGGATCTCTCTTCCCCTTGGCATGGGAGGCATTTTGAACACATGCCTGCGGTTTCTGACAAAGGAGGGGAAACAAAAAGGTATGATGAAATTTAACGATTTTATCTTGGATCTTGGTCTTTCGTTCAAATCTCCCTCTTCTGGACTCTTCTCTTCTTTCACATCTTGGTCTTTCTCTTTCTAATAGAAATCAAAATCTCTCTCCCACCTATCCTTCATTCATGTATGCTCAGCCTCATCCATCACCCTATACACCACCAGCACCTTTAGGACCTACCCTGCCCACCCAACCAGCCTATGGTGTAGCTCCTACACCACCAGTAGTCCTACAACCCCCACCAGCCCCACCCGTCTTGCAACCTACTGCGGCTGCATTTGCACCTCCACCACCCGGGGCAACGGGCCCTTCATTCTCATTTGCCCAACCCCCGGAAGCTACAAGCGGAAAGCGAAAAGTCTTTCTTTAACAACGGTTTCAGTGAAAAGCTCCTCCTTGTTTGATCGGTACAAAAAGAGACCTTGCTTTAGCGCTCGAAAGAAGGATTTATCACAGCACCTGCGCCTAGAAGTCAACAGCGCCTTCCTACCTGATGTTTTCGTTACGACTTCCTTCTTCTGCCTTCCCTTCGCCCCGCTCCCGAGAGTGGTAGTTTTGATCAACCGCCGTACGCTTACTTCCTTTCCTTTCTAACGACACCCACTTGGAACCTTTTCACTTGTCCCCTTTGCCTTCCTGGCTTGGCTTGAATCACCAGCTTGTGAAGCAACCTTTTTTAGCTCTGCCTCTTGGCTATCCCTTTTCTAATAAGCTTTCTGCGAAGTTGCTTAAATCTTCGTACGACTCCTGGGATCCTGCTTGAGGTCCATCCATTGGAACCTGTTCACCTCCAGCAGCTGGAACTTCTTGGGGAGCACTTGTTCCTTGAGCCGACTTTTCCTCTTGCTGCGCCTTGTTCTCTGTGTTCTCCTCCCCAGTTTGTTGTTGATCTTCTAGAGCCAAGAAAGTCACCACAGTAAGTTCACTAGTTATAAAATGAGTCTTCTGTCATAGAGAATGATAGTATGGATCTATACCTCCCTTCTCCGTTTCTGTTTCTTTCTTTCCCGAAGGCATTTCTTTATCCATTCTCTCCTCAGTCACCCCTGTTAAGTTCTAAGTCACTTGTCAGTCAGAGAATCTTTGTCTTTTATCAAAATCTAAAAAGACTGTAATATGCATATGTCTTTACTGTAATTTATTACCTTCGTTGGTTTCGGGTACTGGGTTGATTGGCTGTTTTGACGGACTCTTTGTCAAACCCTTGTCAACCTCTAAAACGAATGGTGTCTCCACTTGCTCCGAGGCCCCTTCTGGAGTCAACACAGCCACTCTGTACCCTCTTTACCTTCTCTTTTTCGCCTTTCCTGGAAGACTATATATAGATCATGTGTTAGTCCTATGATTTTGGGTTAATCAACGTTTCAAAGCAAGTTTCAATGAACTTAGATGCCAAACTCCTCGTACCAGCTCTGAAGAAGACCCTTTCTTTAGCCTCTGATTCTCCTCTTTCCTCTGCACCCTCTTGGCTGGGCCTTTCATCTAGCACCTCCTGGTTGGCCGCAGAATCCCCAAATGCTTACTTCAGATGGGGGGCAGCAGGAGCTCGTCCTTGTAGGCAAAATCTTTTGAGCTAGGGGAATGTTGTCGAGAGTGGTTTCACTGCTCTCGTCGTCTTGTGTTGTCGACGGTGCAGTTTCCACCTGACTTCTTAGCCTAGGACTGAATCTGGGTGCTGGAGATTCCGGCACCTCTGTTTTTTCAAAGTGTTCTCCCCTTGATTGGGGGTTTGAGCGTCAACCTTCTTCTCTTTGCCCCCCCCCTTGGTTGTTTCAAGGGGAGGTTGCCCTGCCTTTTCACTTAAGCCTTTGGTGGTGGCTTGTGCTGTTTGCTGCTTCCCAGACACAAAAAAAAGAATCCCTCGGGCAATATGACCTTCTTCGTTGTCATCTTTTCCTTTTCGGATTCCTTCCTTAGGTTCTTTATAAAAAAAGGGACAACAAACGACAAAACTCATTCGAAAAAAAAAAAGGATTCACCCCCCTTAGCCTATCCTAATTTCAGAGCCCCGCCAGCTGCTGAAATTATATCCCACGAACGTCTTCCTCGCGTCATTAGTTCCTATCGTCAGTAGCTCCTCTCGTCTTAGACACCCGAAACATCAACCGCTGGAACTGAAATCAGAATCGGAACTGGCGCTGGAGCTGTAGTACGTAGTGTAGGCCCTTCCCTTGAAGATCTTCTTCGACGGAGCAGGTGCATTGGCTGAAGTAGGTCTAGTGACTGTAGTCTTACCTGACCTTTCCGTACCTCTATCTCCGTTTCGTACTCTCGTCGGTTGATTCAAAGGTTTGCGTATTTGAATAGTCTGCCCATTCGCTCATGGCTCGTTCCGTGCTTATGCACTCTACTCGCTGGGTCCACAACTCGTTCATAAACAAGGGATTCGTCTCATTACTTGACTTTATATGTTTTCACTCACATAAGGATTCGTCAAGCTCGTGATGATTTGCATGGAGTAATTCGTAACGGAATGGAAATTAACAAACCACTTTTTAACGCAAGAAAAACAAAGTCCCTGGATGTTTATATCTCAAGGTGACTAATTAAGTTTCTCTTTAGGCCTAGTTGCCTTAGAGACAGGATTTGACTTCTTGAAAACATCACAATTTAAGGAATTTCAAGAATTGAACATACTAAAGAAGGAAAGAGACAGAAGCCAACCAAGAAGCCTAACTGAAAATGACAACTAGAGCACTCCCCTGAAAGCCTGCCAATGAGACCCGTTCCCCTCGCGCTTCTGTAAAGGGAAGCACTTCGTCTCACTACACTTGAAGTACCTTTAGGAAGTTCCCAAGGGGTGTTCATTTACGTGAAAAAAAGTGCAATCCGGAATTCTACCGAAGAGCCTATTCCTATAAGGTCGTTTGTCCCCATGGTTTCTAAAGTTGGATGCATTGAATTACCTTGTTGCATAAGGTAAGCAACATGATCCCTGGCTTGGATAGCTGAGGGCCGGTATCCGTACTACGGCCATATCTTGTTGCTTGATTGGGAATTGGACTCTAGTTCGCAACCGAGAAAAGCAAGGAACACCGAAAGGGGAGAGCGAGGTCCAATGATCCTGTTTTCAAACCTGATCAGGGAATGAAAGCAACACCTTACTAAAGTTAGGAACCCAATCAAAGGAGTCCGGCATATCGCACAATCAGAGGAATGGAATCACCGACTGATGTGACGATGACCGGAACCGCTTCTACAGGTACGAACTGTCTTATTGCGTTGGATAACTTCCTGCTTGGGAGCGGCTGCTCTCGTACCACCTACAGGTACAGACAACTACCGGTAGATGAGCGCTTGAGTTCAGATGGATCAGTTGAACGGAATAAAAAGAGGAACGATCAGTAGTTACCGGAAGAAGGATGTTTATCATACCTGTGTCTAGGTCCGTCCATTTATGATCACAAAATCGGAATGAGAACTCGCCAACTACACGGAAAGGGACCCCTTTGAGAACATCGGGGGTCCGCCCGGAGACACTGGTGCCTAGGTCAAGACTATAATGGGGGCTAATGAGCGGCCCAGTCAAGCCATCAGTCAGAGACTGTGAGATTGGCACTTTGTACTGTTATTGGGATTGCCGAGGGTATAAGCGAGGCGCCATAAGGAGCCGTTGGGGCAAAGATAGATGCGTCCCAAACTGTGTTTGACTGAATTAAGTTAATACAGCGCCCAATAAGGACAAGAGGACATACCTACGTCTAAATTGCGACCACCGACGCCCTGCTCTAGGGTAATTCAGAAAGGGAGGATATATAGGCGAGGAGCTACGACATCAAACACAAAATAAAGGAGTAGCTCACCCTTCCGTGAAACATCCGGGACTCCAAATGTAAGAAAACTACGGATAGGTGAATCATTTATACACCGAGAAAGCCGAGCGCTATAGAAATCAAAGAGTACCCACCAAAAAAACAATCTGCCGCACTAGCTAGTCACAACTAGCCGTCGAGAAAGGAGCATGAAACAGCACAAAATAACCTTTCAAGATTGCCTGCATCAACCTAGGGTTGGCCCCTTCGCACGCAAATGCGAAAGGTGACTAAGGCATGCAGGGTGTGTTATTCGGTACATGCAGATGATGGCCTGGGGCGACCATCCCAGCGCACCTGAAAGGGCAACCGCAGGGCTCCTATACGGATGATATAAAAAAAGACGGAACTTGAGAGGGAACCGTCAAGGCAGACCAAAGGGAGAGGCCACTGGAGAGTGAGGTCCCAGACTTGGGACCATCACTCCAGGAATATATGGAAGAAAAACAAAAAGTGGCGACATAATTACGGGATGAGAGCGTTTCACTCGTGCTTCTCACCTGAGAATCACTTCGTTACACTCCACAGGAACTGGCTTAACGGTAATTACCAAGATGCCATTCATCAGAAAGAAAGAAAGGAATTCTTTATTCACTAAAAAAGAGGACACCTTCCCCCCCTAACCCCCCGGCGGGGGGAACAACACCAACACCACTACAGACGTTTCACTCGTGCTTCTATCGAGGAAGCACTTCGTTCAGTCCCCGGCAGCAGAAACATCCACATTCTCTACCTCCCCCTTTCTCTTCTTTCCCCCTATTTTCTTCCTTGTCCCCTGTACCTCACTCAAGCTAAAAGGAGGAGTTTTGAAAGAAGATAGGAACTTGGAGGCCCATTTGCTATATGCAGGCAAATCTTTACCTGTCTGGAGTTTTGAAGGCTTGAGAATGCTTGCAAATTGGGGCTCCATGTCGAATCTGTACCACGCTGCTTCGTGGTCGCTGTTGTGAGGGATGACGCGGGGGATTCCCTGATCCAGGCCGAATTGTTTCGCCACCCTATCTGGCCTGTACTGCACAACAGGCACGTGTTGCTTCTCTTCGGAAGTGATGACCGCTATCAGGTCACCTGGAGTTACGATTCGTACGAAATCTAGAATCTCATGATCCTCCGCAGGGTTGGAGGGTCGAACTAAGCGTTCACCTTCTCTGTCGTTGAATAATAGTGGCTTGATGTACCCAGGGAGATGGGTTCCATACGGTCTGTCCACGAAGTTGATGACGTTGTTTATGATGTCCTCAGGGACGACAGTTCGACTGCATTTTCCTTCATACCTCAGGAAGATGATTGAAGATGCCGGTGTAATGGGGCACGTTGGAGAGGAGTTTAGGGCAGGGAATCGTTCCCAGGCCCAAACCTGCAACATCCATAATGGAGCCCATACATGGTGAAACCTGGTTGCCTTCGTAACAACTGCTTTCGACAGCCGATCTTGTAGAATATTCAAAGCGTGATATATATTGGCGGTGGCTGCTGCTGCAAGAGATATCTTTTGCTTCAACCCTAGCCGAACTGCAGGATGGAAAACGGAAGGGGGAATGGGGCTATTGGGGAGCACGCTCTTTGCCAACCAGGTGGCCAGAAACGCCATTCTTCGTAGAGTCTTATCCTTGATGTTTGCCCTGAATAATTTCACCCAGGCCGCGATGCTTCGCTTCTTAGACACCTTGGGTTGTGACTCTTTCAGTGCTACAAGCTGTCCTTGCCAGACCTGTTCATCTTGTTGAAGAGGCCTTTAGCCTGCTGTACCGGCCACAGGGAGATTTCCTATAACATGGGCATCCTCTAAAGTGAATGCCCCAAGAGGCGACGAAGGTGCAAGTTTCTTGACTCCAAAACCCTATAAGCGTTTATAATACCTCGGTGTCTGAGGCAACGTCGTATATGGAGTTCCATATCGCTGTCGCTATCTCTAAATCCTCAAAGATCTTTCTCTCTTCCCATCATCTCCTCCACCCATTCCTTCCATTCGTCCTTGCTTGTAGCTGATTCCCTTATCCTCCGGCTTTATCACTCCAACTCTATTTTGGGCACTTCTGTTGGATCCCGGCTGACGATATCCATGATCCGCTTTGCTTGATCGGTTTTCTCCTCCACCGTATCCACCATCCAATACCCAATAATCGTTTATCTTTGAAATGGGATTCGGGGAAGATGGGAGGCTGCTAGAGGATTCTCCTTGGCCGGCCATTGTGATTTCGCTTGTAGGGCTTGGAGTGAACTTGCTTTCGAAGACTGGTTCTATTTTTCGATAGCTTGCAGTGTGATGATTTGAACGGCCACTTTGCTTTATATAATAAGCCGGAGTGACTTTATTGGTTACTGCGCTATTATGGCGGGTGCTATTGATTGATTATCTTGTACAGCGTGTTAATGCTTCGGGATAAACATCTCTTAAAGCGGCGATTATGGGTTCATTAAAGGACAGCAGTCTCCAGACGCTAACTTCTTGGCTACGTTATCGTTGGCTTAGTTCGCTCTATTCTGACTTCGACTAGAATCTGATTTCGATACGAAATGTGAGCCGATACAGCGAAGCGGTGTTATTTTATTCAAAGTATTCGAACTCATATATGGGTGACAATGGGGGCTGTAAGTTCGACGTACAAGATAACCAAAAGTTATATTCATCTAAGGCATTTCTCTCAGCAGCTTGAAGTTCCTGCAGTGTTGATTGTTCTTCAGTGACACGAATATTTTCTGCCAAAACGGGGAGTCTCTCCTGATGTTCTGTCACCATAGCTTCTATTTTTTCGAGCCGTTCCAGCCAAAAAACGTGAGCGCCTCGCGCGATACGGCTTTTTGGCCTACTCTTGCGGCTTGCTGGCTTAAAAATAAGCCGTTGCGCGCTAGCCGTCACTAGCCGAAAAGTCATAGAGGCGCTAGCGCCAGCAAACTACGGCTTGGCTTTCAAGCTGCAAACGAAGGCTGAGAGCCATCTGGCTCGAAAGCCGGAGTGCGCTAGCGCGCACTGGAGTTTTCTTCGCTGCAGGAGCGCACTGTAGTTTTCGGAGCTTGGCTTTGAAGCCGTAGCTTGCTGCTC